ACCATGTTAATGGTCTCACTTTATTGGTTGATAGAGAATCAAAGTTGACTTACCAATAAAGAACGAAATGCTATGATTCTTACATATGATTTATTAATTTATTCAGAAGGAATTCGTCGAGATTGTACACTTTTTTCCTATTTATCTTATTCTAAAAAAAAAAATATGTATATAAATAACACAAATAAATAAAGTGCAGCCGGTTGGGTCCAACCTATTCTTGAAATATACAACTCGCACACACTCCCTTTCCAAAAAAAATCAATACACCAAGCACTACACTTAGATTTATTAGATTTGTTGCTAAAATATCGGTATTAAACCCGAAACTCCCGGCGGATGGCCAGTGGCCTAAGGAAACGAAAGAATCGGTTACATTTTTCATATGCTCTCCTCTTATAGATAGGACTAACAAAGAACAGAGTTCTTTTTGTATCACTTGACTTGCCCTTTTTTGATCGATTTCTTTTTCTTAATTTTTTTCTTTGTTTTAAGTTTCCGATAAGATACTTATTAAGTTGGGTCCTAGGTCTTGTAGAAATTGCAAAATATTTCCCCTGTTCAAACACTTCCTAAAAAGAAAGAAAGTAAAAATTCCATCGTACTAACCGAAGGACGGGAAGGAATAAAGCGAGCAAATCCACTAATTCGTCATCCTCAAATCAGTCTTTCCCGGGGTATTGTTCCAACAAATACATAATTGTAGGAGTAAAGTAGTGATATAATTCACAGAAGCAAACCGCAACGAATTAATAAAATAAGAAAAAGTGTGTAATGCACTTTTTTACATTTTCGTTCTAGGATGAAATTAAACAAAAGGATTTGCAAATAAAAGTGCTAATGCCACAACGAGCCCATAAATGGTTAAAGCTTCCATAAAAGCTAGACTAAGCAATAAGGTGCCTCTTATTTTTCCTTCTGCTTCTGGTTGTCTCGCAATACCTTCTACGGCTTGGCCTGCAGCAGTACCTTGACCAACTCCAGGTCCAATAGAAGCAAGCCCTACGGCCAATCCAGCAGCAATAACGGAAGCGGCAGAAATCAGTGGATTCATGATGATAGGTTCCTCGCACCAAAAAAAAATGGTTAATGATACAATCAACCAAGGAATTCTTACTTATTTGATCACTAAAAAATATCGAATCGAAGTAACTAAAACTTCGAAAAAAAATATATAGATAGGGATAAACCCTATATAACTAATATATATCTACTATCACATATACATTTGTTTCTTTCATAACGGAAACCGACCGCATTTTTTATTGAATCAGATTCAAGAATAATTCGTCGAAAAATATACAGGAACTGTAGCTGGACTTATAGACATTACATATAGACATATATCTAGTGTGATCTCCCTAACCCATCCTTCGTAATATCGTCTATCTTTCCTCTTAGAACTCTAGTCATATATACATATGGATTTCTTATTTCTATCTATATATGTATATGTTACCGAACCAAGTATATTTTCTTGAACCATGCATTGCCATTGCCTCAGTCAGGGTAAGCTTAAAAAAAGAAGACTCTTTTAAAAACTAATCAATGATGACCCTCCATGGATTCCCCTATATAAGCCGCGGCTAAAGTTGCAAAAATGAGAGCTTGAATACCGCTTGTAAATAATCCAAGAAACATGACAGGGATAGGAACTACTGAAGGTACTAAAGAAACAAGAACAACAACTACTAATTCATCCGCCAATATATTTCCGAAAAGTCGAAAACTCAGAGATAAAGGTTTTGTGAAATCTTCTAGGATGTTAATTGGTAAAAGGATTGGAGTTGGTTGAATGTATTTTCCAAAATAAGCCAATCCTTTTTTGGTAAGACCCGCATAAAAATATGCCACGGACGTGAGTAAAGCTAAAGCAACAGTAGTATTTATATCATTCGTGGGGGCAGCCAACTCTCCATGAGGTAACTGTATGATTTTCCAAGGTAAAAGAGCACCAGACCAATTAGAAACAAAAATAAATAAGAACATGGTTCCAATAAAGGGAACCCAAGGCCCATATTCTTCTCCAATCTGAGTTTTACTCAAGTCTCGAATAAATTCAAGAACATATTCAAAGAAATTCTGCCCGTCGGTAGGAATAGTTTGTGGATTCCGAACAGTTATGATAACTGACCCTAATAAGATAGCAATTACTACCCAAGAAGTGATAAGTACTTGAGCATGAATTTGTAAACCTCCTATTTGCCAATATAAATGTTGGCCTACTTCTACACCTGATATATCGTAGAATCCTTTGAGTGTTTTAATGGAACATGGTATAACATTCATATTGCCCTCTGACAGAAATCAAACTAAAAAAATTATTTTGATTCAACCATCTCTTTTTCAACTTATCTACTTTCATCATTAATCGTATATATAAAATACCAAGAAATCACATAACATAATACCCCATTTTATCTCTTCTCTTTTTAAAAATGCAAGACAAGAATAGTAACCAATCTAAGAAATCAAAATAATTAACTAATCTTATTATTCTTAATCATAACATAATCATAATCAATGACTTCTTATATAGCTAGAACGACCCTCACAAATTGCGGATACTAATTTATTAAGAATCAATCGGATTGAAGCTATAACGTCATCGTTGATTGGAATCGAAATATCTGCAAGATACGGGTCACAATTTGTATTGATTAAACAAATTGTTGGAATTCCAAAAATGACACATTCTCGAAGAGCTGTATATTGCTGATCAACGATGATTACAATATCGGACAACCCAGTCAGATATTTGATCCCACCCAGATATGTTTGCAAAGTCGATAATTTTCTCTTCAACATTGCTGCATCTCTTTTAGGCAGTTGGTAGCAACCATTAAAAAGGTTTTCCTCGACTTGCTGCATCAAAAACTAAATCACAGGCTTCTGATAAAAAACGAGCAGTTCTAGTAAGATTTGTAATATGAATACCTTTACGCTTTGCAGAAATGTAAGGGGCCATTCTAGGATTCCATTTCTTAGTACCATGATCAAAATGCCGACCCCATCATCTCTTCCAAATGGATGTTCCAATACCTTCTTGTCATTTTTCCCGCGCTTTCTCTTTTTTTTTTAGAAATAACTAATTGTTCCTACGGAACCTTATAACGAGGTTAACCATTGATACATAGTCCGAACCATTCATTTTTTTTTATTACTTACTTCATTTTTTTACTTAACAAAACTAGAAAGGAAAAAGAAAAAATCTCTGCTTAGGAATTATGAAATCGCGTAAATGAATTTTCTAATGTGTCATGGAAATTCTTTGGGCTACAAGAACAAAAAAATTCTCGATGGTGTAACAAAATATCTCTCATTTCCAACTTGAATACATTTTTCTTTTTTATTTCAAAATGAATATTTTTGTCTTGCCTTGAACGGTGCACTAATTTTTTAAATCCGGTACCGATAGGGATAATTCCCCCCAGAACTACATTTTCTTTTAGACCCTTCAACCAATCAATACGTCCCCGTAGAGCAGCTTTTGCTAAAACTCTAGCAGTTTCTTGAAAACTTGCTTCAGATATGAAGCTTTGAGTATTCAGAGACGCCCTCGTTATTCCTAATAAAATTGCCCGATAACAGATCGCTTCGTCTAAAGCACGCCCTGCTCGTTCTGCTCGCAGCAATCCGATTAATTCTCCAGGCGAAAAAACATTAGACATTCCGTCTTCTGAAACTAACACTTTTGATGTTACTTGTCGTACAATAATCTCTAGATGTCTATTATGAATCTGCACCCCTTGAGATCGATAAACCTTTTGGATCTTATTAACCAAAGAGATATGGCTTTGGGCTATAGTTAGCTCAGCTCCAATTAAGAATCCCCAAGGAATTCCAAGAATTCTTGGTATACGTTCGTTCCAACCTTCGACTCTCCTTTCAAGGTTCATCGATATTGAACCAATCGAACGCACTTCTAAAATTTGCTCTACTTTTGGAAGTCCCTGCGTTATGTCACCAGATCGGGATTTTTCATATATAAATGTAACTAATGTATCTCCTTCAGAAAGGGTTTCTCCGTAATGTCCGTGAACAGTCGCTCCTGGAGTAGCCAAATACGGCTTAGCTGATCTTATAACTAAGGAATCAACATGAACAATTAAAATTTGACCAGATTTTTTTATATGTGTCCCATATTTAACTAGACATAGATTTTCACAAATAAATTGTCCAATGCTAATTATTGTGGATGTTTCTTCACAATAATTGTGATGTAAAAAGCACCAATTCAAATGGGACGGATTCAAAATGATGGTATTGCATGGGTTGGGATTATAAATCCTTCTATTTTCATCTATTAAACAGTATTTAAGTACTTCAAGTACTTGGAAAGTCGCTTTCAAATTATCAAGTATCCAATATTTGTTTACCAAGATCTGATTATGAGTTATTAAATAGTAAGCTGAATAAAAGTTCACTATTTTAGATACAATAGTACCTAGGGGACCCAACAAATCCCTAATTAGAATTATGGGATTCAATTCTTTTGCCGTGATGTTATATTTCGAACCATTGAATGGACATGGGCCAACTCGAGAACAATTGAATGATGACAAAATTATCAAAGTCTTATTTTGATTCAACAATGTACCAATAGTTGCTTGATGCTGAGTAACTACTGGAATCTTCACTTTCGAAAAAAAGGGGTTGATATTGGTGCAATCTAATCCATTATCGGGGATCAATCCCGAACCCGCCGTATCATACCTTTTTTCGGCATATGAAAGACTAGACTTTACTAACTCAATTTTTATGAAATTTTGAATCAGATCATTTGCCCTTACCTCAACAAGAGAAGCATGAACTTCTTCTATAGAACCATTTTTTTCTTGGTCCCAATTCAATACTAAGCAAGTCCGAACTAATTGAATACTTGTGTGAAAAATTCCACGAATTGACTTTCCGTTTCCGTAAAGGATATAATTGACAATTCTAAGTTGGACATTATCTTTTTCCTGCAAGAGATCTTGCGTGAAAAGTTTTGCTAAATT